GTTTATTGGAATATGAAATCCAACCCTGGAAATACAGGATCCCAATTTTTTTTACTACCCGGAGCTTCGATACATTTCGAAATCGAGAGATGTCTACCGGGGGAGGTTCTATCAGACAACAATTAGCCAATCTAGATTTACGAATTATTATAGATTATTCATTGGTAGAATGGAAAGAATTGGAGGAAGAGGAACCCACAGGGAATGAATGGGAAGATCGAAAAGTTGGAAGAAGAAAAGATTTTTTGCTTAGACGCATGGAATTGGCTAAGCATTTTATTCGAACAAATATAGAACCAAAATGGATGGTTTTGTGTCTATTACCAGTTCTTCCTCCTGAGTTGAGACCAATCTATCATATAGATGAGGATAAACTAGTGACCTCGGATATTAATGAAATCTATAGAAGAATTATCTATCGGAATAATACTCTTACAGATCTATTAACAACAAGTATAGCTACGCCAGAAGAATTAATAATATCTCAGGAAAAATTGCTACAAGAAGCCGTGGATGCACTTCTTGATAATGGAATCTGCGGACAACCAATGAGGGATGATCATAATAGAGTTTACAAGTCGCTTTCAGATGTAATTGAAGGCAAAGAAGGAAGAGTTCGCGAGACTCTGCTTGGTAAACGGGTCGATTATTCAGGGCGGTCAGTGATTGTCGTGGGCCCTTCACTTTCATTACATCGATGTGGATTGCCTCGCGAAATAGCAATAGAACTTTTCCAGGCATTTGTAATTCGTGACCTAATTAGAAAACATCTTGCTTCGAACATAGGAGTTGCTAAGAGTCAAATTCGGAAAAAAAAACCGATTGTATGGGAAATACTTCAGGAAATTCTGGATGACCATCCTGTATTGCTGAATAGAGCACCTACTCTGCATAGATTAGGCATACAGGCATTCCTCCCCGTTTTAGTGGAAGGGCGTGCTATTTGTTTACATCCATTAGTTTGTAAGGGCTTCAATGCAGACTTTGACGGGGATCAAATGGCTGTTCATGTGCCTTTATCTTTGGAGGCTCAAGCAGAGGCACGTTTACTTATGTTTTCTCATATGAATCTTTTGTCTCCAACTATTGGAGATCCCATTTCCGCACCAACTCAAGATATGCTTAGTGGACTCTATGTCTTAACGAGTGGAAATCGTCGGGGTATTTGTGTAAATAGGTATAATCCATGTAATCGTAGAAACTATCAAAATGAAGATAATAACTATAAGTATACAAAAAAAAAAGAACCCTTTTTTTGTAATGCCTATGATGCAATTGGAGCTTATCGGCAAAAACGAATCAATTTAGGTAGTCCTTTGTGGCTCCGGTGGCGACTAGATCAACGCGTTATTGCTGCAAGAGAAGCTCCCATCGAAATTCACTATGAATCTTTGGGGACCTATTATGAGATTTATGGACACTATCTAATAGTAAGAAGTATAAAAAAAGAAATTCTTTATATATATATTCGAACCACTGTTGGTCATATTTCTCTTTATCGAGAAATAGAAGAAGCCATACAAGGGTTTTGGCAGGGCTGTTGTAATTCTATGCTACCAGCGGGAATTCAAGTCTCGCCGGTTTAACTAGGACCATAATTGCGGAATTTCTACGTGAATCAAGATCTAGAAAAGGAAGTTTTCCAATCACTGACTCAAACCCATTGTCAAATTCTACTCAGCGCAATATGGAGGTACTGATGGCAGAACGGCCCACTCAGGTCTTTCACAATAAAGTGATAGACGGAACTGCCATGAAACGACTTATTAGTCGATTTATTGATCACTATGGAATAGGATATACATCACATATCCTGGATCAAGTAAAGACTCTGGGTTTCCGACAAGCTACCGCCGCATCCATTTCATTAGGAATTGATGATCTTTTAACAATACCTTCTAAAAGATGGCTAGTTCAAGACGCTGAACAACAAAGTTTTATTTTGGAAAAAAACCATCATTATGGGAATGTACACGCAGTAGAAAAATTACGTCAATCAATCGAGATATGGTATGCCACAAGTGAATATTTGCGACAAGAAATGAATCCTAATTTTCGGATGACCGATCCTTTTAATCCAGTCCATATAATGTCTTTTTCGGGAGCCAGAGGAAATGCATCTCAGGTACATCAATTAGTAGGTATGAGAGGATTAATGTCGGATCCCCAAGGGCAAATGATTGATTTACCCATTCAAAGCAATTTACGCGAAGGACTCTCTTTAACAGAATATATTATTTCTTGCTACGGAGCCCGTAAAGGAGTTGTGGATACCGCTATCCGAACATCAGATGCAGGATATCTCACGCGCAGACTTGTTGAAGTAGTTCAACACATTGTTGTACGTCGAACAGATTGTGGCACCGTTCGAGGTATTTCTGTAAGTCCTCGAAATGGGATGATGACGGACAGGATTTTTATCCAAACATTAATTGGGCGTGTATTAGCAGATGATATATATATAGGTTCGCGATGCATTGCTACTAGAAATCAAGATATTGGGGTTGGACTTGTCAATAGATTCATAACTTTTAGAGCACAACCAATCTCTATTCGAACCCCCTTTACTTGTAGGAGTACATCTTGGATTTGTCAATTATGTTATGGCCGGAGTCCAGCTCATGACGACCTGGTCGAATTGGGAGAAGCTGTAGGTATTATTGCAGGTCAATCTATTGGAGAACCGGGCACTCAATTAACATTAAGAACTTTTCATACCGGCGGAGTATTCACAGGGGGTACTGCAGAACATGTGCGAGCCCCTTCTAATGGAAAAATAAAATTCAATGAGGATTTGGTTCATCCGACACGTACACGTCATGGACATCCTGCTTTTCTATGTTCTAGAGACTTGTATGTAACTATTGAGAGTGAAGATATTATACACAATGTGTATATTCCGCCCAAAAGTTTTCTTTTAGTTCAAAACGATCAATATGTAGAATCAGAACAAGTGATTGCTGAGATTCGCGCGAGAACATCCACTTTGAATTTGAAAGAGAAGGTTCGAAAACATATTTATTCTGACTCAGAGGGCGAAATGCACTGGAATACCGATGTGTACCATGCACCTGAATTTACATATGGTAATATTCATCTCTTACCAAAAACAAGTCATTTATGGATATTATTAGGGGAGCCCTGGAGATCCAGTCTAGGCCCCTGTTCGATCCACAAGGATCAAGATCAAATGAACGCTTATTCTCTTTCTGTCAAGCGAAGATATATTTCTAACCCCTCAGTAACTAATAATCAAGTGAGACACAAATTTTTTAGTTCGTATTTTTCTGGTAAAAATCAAAAAGGAGATAGGATTCCTGATTATTCAGAACTTAGTTGTAATCTCAGATATCCCGCCATTCTCGACGGGAATTCTGATTTATTGGCAAAGAGGCGAAGAAATAGATTCATCATCCCACTCGAATCGATTCAAGAAGGCGAGAACCAACTAATACCTTCTTCAGGTATCTCAATTGAAATCCCCAGAAATGGTATTCTCCGTATAAATAGTATTCTTGCTTATTTCGATGATCCTCGATATATAAGAAAGAGCTCGGGACTTACTAAATATGAGACTAGAGAACTGAATTCAATCGTCAACGAAGAGGATTTGATTGAGTATCGAGGAGTCAAGGTATTTTGGCCAAAATACCAAAAGGAAGTCAATCCATTTTTTTTTATTCCCGTGGAAGTCCACATTTTGGCTGAATCCTCTTCCATAATGGTACGGCACAATAGTATTATTGGGGTAGATACACAAATCACTTTAAATAGAAGAAGTCGGGTAGGCGGATTGGTCCGAGTGAAGAAAAAAGCAGAAAAAATTAAACTGATAATCTTTTCTGGAGATATCTATTTTCCTGGAAAGACAAATAAGGCATTCCGATTGATACCACCAGGAGGGGGAAAACAAAATTCCAAAGAATACAAAAAATTGAAAAATTGGCTCTATATCCAACGAATGAAACTTTCTAGGTATGAAAAAAAGTATTTTGTTTTGGTTCAACCTGTAGTCCCATATAAAAAAACGGATGGTATAAATTTAGGAAGACTTTTCCCGCCGGATCTCTTGCAGGAAAGTGATAATCTACAACTTCGAGTTGTCAATTATATCCTTTATTACGACCCAATTCTTGAAATTTGGGACACAAGTATTCAATTAGTTCGGACTTGTTTAGTGTTGAATTGGGACCAAGACAAAAAAAGTTCTTCGATCGAAAAGGCCTGTGCTTCCTTTGTTGAAATAAGGACAAATGGTTTGATTAGAGATTTTCTAAGAATCGACTTAGCGAAGTCACCTATTTCGTATACCGGAAAAAGGAACGATCTGTCGGATTCAGGATTTCTCTCTGAGAATGGATCAGATCGCGCTAATGTCAATCCGTTTTCTTCCATTTATTCCTATTCCAAGGCAAGGATTCAAGAATCCCTTAATCCAAATCAAGGAACTATTCATACGTTGTTGAATCGAAATAAGGAATCTCAATCTTTGATAATTTTGTCATCATCCAATTGTTCTCGAATAGGCCCATTCAACGATGTAAAATCTCCCAATGTGATAAAAGAATCAATCAAAAAGGACCCCCTAATTCCAATTAGGAATTCGTTGGGCCCCTTAGGAACAGGCTTTCCAATTTATAATTTTGATTTATTTTCCCATTTAATAACCCATAATCAGATCTTGGTAACTAACTATTTGCAACTTGACAATTTAAAACAGATTTTTCAAATACTTAAATATTATTTACTGGATGAAAATGGGAAAATTTATAATCCCTATTCATGCAGTAACATCATTTTAAATCCATTCAATTTGAATTGGTATTTTCTCCATTACAATTATTGTGAAGAGACATCTATAATCGTTAGTCTTGGGCAGTTTATTTGTGAAAATGTATGTATAGCCAAAAAAGGACCGCATTTAAAATCGGGTCAAGTTCTAATTGTTCAAGTTGACTCTGTGGTAATACGATCAGCTAAGCCTTATTTGGCTACTCCAG